TATAAAACCATCTTTCAATCCAGGGGCCACTCCACGTGGATGAGTTTGATGGGGTTGAAGAGGGGGCCGGTGGGGCTACTTGGGACGGCCCAGCTTCAGAGAAGGCGACTGCATTGGCGGGCGGCACAGTCCCTGATTCGATGGGCAGCGGTGGAGCTTGACGCCCAGGAGTCTGATTTACTTCTATCTCAGATTCTGATGATAAAGTGAGGTACTTTCGCCAACTACCCGAGTCCTATTCATAATTTTGTATTGAAGAGGGGCCGGCATCATCAATAGGCATATTATTAATCGAATTGGAATCGGCGCTCGAGCCAGAGTTCACGGCCAAAGAGTCAGAAAAAAAATGCATAAGACTGATGTCAATAAAAGGCGCGTTTACCAAAAGCCCGTTTAAAAAAACCAAATAAAAGTAAGCGAAACCAAGCCTAACGAGTGGTCTACCTAAGAAGAAGATGATTAAATAGAATGTGCAATATTTTGCGACCAAAACGATAAATCGAAGAAGAAAGTTAATAAAAGCAGCCTTTGGCCCTATCTTAAGAAGCGATCGAAATAACTCTTGTATGTTCACAGCAGTTAAGTAAATCAGCTTCCACCACCACAACCTCAGCGGTCATGATGACAACATCCCCCGCAATTCAACTTGAGGGTTACCGGTCAAGGTATATTAAGGATTGGGGCTTCCGCAACACCCCATGCGGAGCCATACAAAAACAGTATGACCACCGCTTCTTAAAGATAGACCAAATCCGCATTTCAAAAGCCTGGGATCCTGTCCCTTTTTCTACTTTTGAAAAGGGAGAATTCCAACTGGGCCCTGCAGTGGTAGAACCTGGTGAACCGGACGTACTAAAAAGAAACCTTTTCTTCTCTTACGAAATTCCTGACTAGTCGTAGTTAGCCTAAGGACCAGAATAAGAGGTTTCGGCGTATCGGGGCTGCTAGGCTCCTTTCTCATGGGAGGGGTTCGCATCCAACTCTTCTCGATACCCGGTCTTATTCTATCTGCATTTCAATTCATTCAATCTTATGGAAGGAGATATATATCATTACCTTAGTGTTTAGCATATTAAAAAAAAAAAAAAAACCATTGAGTCAAGTATTAATTCTGGTTGATACTATGGTCTAAACAGGTGTAAGAGTATAAGTTCAGGAGCAGGTGACCTTTAAGGTATAAGATTATCCCAGGGAAGTAAGTAAGGTAGCTGTCCAAGGGGCAAAGAGTAGTATTCCGGTCTCTCTTGAAAGTAATAAAGCGTGAGAAGCAGGATCCGTCCACAGCTTTTAGCCCTTTCCCCTTAATAAGTTCCTCCTTCTCTCCGGATTCTCGTATAAAGAAGCAATTACCTAAAAGAAGAGGTGACAGACAGTTGGACTTAGCTTTCCGGGCACACAAATGAGATATTGGAGAAGAGACGAAGTCATCCGGAAGCGGTGTTCCTCGACCGGGAGTTGAGAGAACTGCTAAGGTTGTTGGTCCATTGGCGAGGACAAACCTATATTCTGCAGATGTATTTGCCGAAGCGCGCGTCTGGTTAGGCAAAGAGAGCAATTCCAGCTGTTAGTGCAGTGGGGGGGAAAGAGCCGATAAGGCAGTTGTTCCACCGGTCGATGAGCGGTTCGTCAGCAGAAGCATGAGCCGTAGTAGCCGTTTGACCAGATCTGAAAGATAGGGCAAGTGCTGCTCCGTCGGGGATTGAGTGCCAGTCAGCAGCAACAGCTCATAAGAGCGGGTGTGGTTCCCCTGAGGTCAGATCTGTATTCCTAGTTAGAGGAGTGCGCCAAAGCAGCCCTTGATTCATCTGGCGAGAGAAAGGTATGACAACAGTTGGTACGGCGAGAAGGGGAGCTTCGCTTCCTGAACCACAATAACTACCATTAGACTTTCGTGTTGTTGGGGGAATGTAGCGAACTTCTGTATATTCTCCTCCCGCGGGCTTTACACAATCAATTGGATCCCTTTGTACGAGCCTTGAATCACAGAGAGGAAAGGAGCTCTAGCGATAGGGAACGTGAGGGCTTTCTATGCCAAGGCAAATTAGAAAGCTCGACTTAATGGAGAGGGATAGGAAAAGAGAGAGTAAAGTGAATGGCTAGGTTTTCGATAGGAAAAGAATTCAATACGAGAAAAGAATTCGATTGACTTCGGGAGATGCCCTTTTTAGTAACAACATGCACTAGAAAAGAGGTATAGCTCATCTAACAAGAAGTGGGGCATAAGTAGATCGGCTTTCGAGATCGAATCTTAGCGGAAGTCTTTTTCCGCTCAAGTCCCATTCATTCTCCGTAGAAATCGTAGTACTCCCGGGTATTGGAAGATGCTATTTGCTTATGACTCGATTCCACCAGTCGATCCTCTTCTTTCAGTCGAAATCCATATAAAACCTCGCTTCGATCCGTTAATTGGTGCTTGTTGACCGGGCTTCATGTTGACAAACCGCTGTGATCGAGGAGCGAAACCCTTTCCCAGAAATGAAATATTGTTTTTGAGGATCCTTTTTTGACTCAATCCCACGGGGCCTATTACCTTCTTTTTCGAAGTCCAGAGATGGGGACAGGTCGATAGACTGATTAAGGCAGATGTTGTAAAGTGTTTCGACAACATAGATCATGGACTCCTAATCTCAGCTATGCAATCCTATTTAGGTGAGGTATAAACGGTAACTATAGTGCTCAACCAAGGATTTAATGCGGGGGGGCTTACAAGCGACTCCTAGTTACTAGTGGGAAACTTATACTAGTACCAACTACTGCCAACTTATACTCATACTTATACTAACTGCGAGCGACTTATAGTAGTAGTAGGCAACTTACTAGTTTACTTATACTAACTACGTGCGACTTATACTAGTTTGTCAAGTCGGACTGAAAAAGCGGGTCGACTTGTGGGCGCACATTGTTGAACAAGCTCATGCCATCTCGTGAGTAATAGAAAGATATGTTATCCCAACAGTCACGATATTCATAGCGGAATAGCAGGATCAGGATAAGGATATTGAATTAACAGAAGAAGGAGCTGTTTAGATGGTACGAATGGGTATGTCATCCGTGGATCCATATGCATTGTATAAGAAGGGACATAGAAGGATGCACAGAGGGACTTTAGCTGCTATTGAATGTGCTCTTGTCGCAATTGAATCAGCCGTTGAGTAAATAGAAGCTCTTGCCCCGTCTTGACGCTGCTTAACTATGAGTACGAGTCGGAGCTCTTGGGTTCATGACTGGTGCTACTGCTATTGAATCATCTCTTTGAAGGCCAAATACCACATCAGTAAGAGAAGTGGTAAAAAAAGCAGCTCTCCTAACCGGCACCAGTGGTGGTGTCATAGAAGTAAGCGCTGTTGTCGGAAGGAGTAAGGACTAAATGCCCAGAGTCAACTGCTGGTGGTTCAGGAAGTTAATAAGATTAATCCGGATTCATCGACATCTGAGATTCATTTGGAAAGCAATGGCGGATCTTCCTCAATAGGAACTGAACGCATGAGGAAAGCTTTTCTACTTCTCAGTGCATTAGGGCGGAAAGAGCTTATTCGTGAAAAGAAAAGAATGGAGCACCGTCAGGATGCTTCGAAAGAGTGGGATGCTTAGTGCTTTATTTAAAGCAGTGCTCTTCATCCTGCCGTGATTATCGAAAAAACTCTCTATTACCGTATCTCTGACTCGCCGTGGACTTCCTCGCATTATACCTGCTTTTCATAGTCGGATGATAATACAAGGTGGCGACAAGGCTGATAATTTGGTTCTGATGTATTTGTCATTCTTCTCTATTTACATAAGAGTGTTAATAGCTAAGAAGATTGACAAGTCCACCTTTGCCTCAATTACCTCGATATCGATCGCGCCGCGTATCGGACTTTAAGTCCCATATCGTATCCTTGTTCGATCGGTATGCTTCGACGTATCCCTCTTAACCAAGGTATTACTTGGGAGCCGACGCGCAAGACCACGCCAACCATGAGGCAACTCTCGGATTTAGTAAAATCGAGGAGGAAACTTAAACCAATTTAGTCTTTCTTTCCATGCTTTATTTATGAGATGTCGGCTTACTCGTTCCGGATTTAGCAAATTCATGCTAGTCCGGATCTTTACTCATCCGGAATCTTGTGGAGTCACCCAGTTAGGTATCCTTTGGATCCTAACAATCAAATCTTTACTTGGACTACTTTGAGAAAGAAATGGGTCCATTCCTTTTGCAACTCCCTAAAGATCAGGGTTTACCCCTGGCCATCTTGCACAGGCAATACAACAAGGTTGCGAAGCAGATTCGCCATAGGTAATTACGTAAATCAGCGCTTATTAAAGCCGGTCCATGACTAGCTCATGGCTGTTTTACGCGCATTGCCGACTGACGGTACCTTTAATCACCCCTAGATCGTTTACAAGGAGCAGTATGCTGCCATTGTTTTGATCTGAAGTCTGCGACGGGCCTCTCTTCATAATGTTGGAAGTTATGTGTTATCCGGCAACGGGCAGTGGTTAACTCAGCACTTGGACATTAAGTAGTAGAATGGGTTTATGAGTGAAAACATGCTTGCTATCAAAGAGCACTCCCCTCGTTTGCAACCTTTTTCTTCTAGTTAACAACGAGAGGGACTTCCTTACCAGAGATCATTCACCGACTGTAAGGACAAGGGGAAGGAGTTTCCTTTTTTTCCACCCCAAATCCAATCGAGGATTTCTTACCAACTCCTATTAAAAAACACGGAAAACAGATTTCGTGTCAAAAGAAGAAGGAGTGAAAAGACGTTTTACGCGGGAAAACGGAATTTCGTTTTCAATGATTGGCATCCTTTTCTTCTGTTTTGAACGTCTCAGAAGCAAAAAATATATGATGAGATCCGGCGTAAGGAGGTATTTCCATCTCCCGCGGTGGGGTTTTAAACTCCATTTTTTATCGTGCTCTGAGTTCGTTTTCGAAGATAAGGAGAAAGCCTGAAAAGCGAGTCCAAAAGGCAGAACTAAATCCTTGATATTAAACAATGGTAGAGCAGGCCTTAGTTGGTTCGAATCAAACAAATACCCGGTAAGTATGGTATGGTGTTGCAGTAGTTTTCTAGCGCTCCGCCATCCACCGTGGGTGTCTATACTATAGTTTTGAATAAAATCTGTTGCCCGTTATGAATCCATCCACAGTTACATGAATTGGAAGTAGGGCGGAATATGAATAGTAGCTTGGTGGCGGATGTGACCGAATGGACTGCCTCTTATTAGAGGTCATCATCACGGAAGATTGCCTAAAGGGGGCCTCCGGCCCTACGGGCGGACGTACCACTTGAAACTAAGCTTCTTTCTTATCTTAATATGTGATAAATCGAAGACGAATACAAAAGATAACAAGAAATATGCTGCCGGCAGTTATAAGTTTTCTTTCTCCTGAGTCAATCTATCCGTATAATTTAGTATTGTTTATTTTTGTTTTCATTAGGAAAGAATGTTAACATACAGTAACCCATAAAAAGAAAAAAAAGATTCGAATTGATACTAGTCTTTCTTCATTCTCAGGTCTGTCATTGCCTGCCAAGAGTGGACGGATTGGCTGCCGTGGGCCCACTAAACCCTCGCCCCCTTGGGGCCTGGGGAGGCAACCTTAACGGCGTAAGCACCTTTCTATCAACTCAAGGCAGGAAATGCGCATAGCCAAAATGGAATTTACTCTAGTAGACCACTACTCGATGGTGGAACACGGGACTTGTAGTAGATGACTAGTCTGTCTTCAACCAATTCTCATATATATAGAGTCGTGTCATTGCGTAGAGAAATGGCCACTAAGAGAATGATCTCTTTGACATAGCTTTTCAATCAACAAAGCGGCGGGACCAATGAGCCTACATAGCACCCACTGGCATTTATGTCGGGTCGTAGTCCGGTATCCTTCGGGCGCTGTAAGAAAGTATTCAGAGAAGTGGACAAATGCTGCTAGTCTTTTCGACGAATCACTTGTTGGAGGCTGTAGGGACTAATCCGTATAGTTGAAAGGATGCTATAGACTGAAGCTGCACATGAATCAGCAACTTTTGAATCAAAGCGCTTTTCCCTTGGTTCTATTAGTGTGCCTTGGACTAGTGAAGTCATTTCCTGATCGGGAAGAATACCAGGTCAGCGAGAAGGGGACAGATTTTAACTCTTTGGCCAGATGAAATCTTAGAAGAAAGCGGTGGTAGTAATGCCTAACTGTACTTATTACTTAATAGTTGAGTTCAGAAGCGAATGCGAAGGCGATTAGAAAGCCTGGGAAGACGGATTGAACAGAAGGCTTTGATGGCATTTCGTCTCAGCAGGGCGCTTAAAGGTTTAGTGTTCTATGAAAACGGAAGGAGCTTCGATGAATAAGCATAAGAAAGAAAATATTCAATTTAATAAGCAATTGAAAGGTGAAAGTAATCTTCCCAAAAGTTTCTGGCTAGAAGAGCAATACGTGCCGTGGGCAAAGATAGGTTTAGTCAAGCGCCGAAGCCCGGCTCGGGGATAATCGAAAGGGAGTGCTACGTTCCGTCAGGGAGGGATTGCTCGTATTGGTTCCCTCTTCGCCAGATGGATCTGATGTAGGTGGCCTGGAAAAAGTAGTTCCGCACTCCGCCGATGAGAACTTCTCTCGCGTGCCGGATGAATTGGTAGCTGGCGGTTGAGACGGGATATTCCTCTACGGCTGGAAATCCTCCTTTACAGTATAAGCTGTTAATAGGCTCTAATAGACAACCCTGGATAAACTGGGGCACCTTCCCTATGTGCCATTTTTCTCTAAGGCTTAAAGTGAATCAGTCATAGCTTGTTGCCAGCGACCCACGGCTTCCGAAAAGGTTTGAGTTTCCCGCATGAACACTGGCACGATCTTTGGGAGAAAACGAGTTATAGGAAAGCCTTACATAGGATGAAGATGATGTAGATTGGCCCTCTCAGACGCCTTGCTCTTTTTTTTAGTGTAGAGTGACAGGTCGGCTAGAAGGAGATGCCTCCTCAGTGGGACCAGATGAATAAAGCTCCCCTTACTAGTAAAGGGGTTCCAGGCTCCCCACTTAACTCATCACTGGAGAGAGACGGGGTACGACGGTTTTAATGAATCCTTTTTGATTGTGGGAGCTTAGTATCCATGATGGCTGGCGTCAATGCTTTTTCTTTACTTTTCTCATGAAACTTCCGATTGACCGATTTCATAGGCTTTTCAACTAGAGCTCATGAGTAGTGCAACTCATAGTATGGTGGATGGCTTCGTCCGGTCTATATATAGCGGTGTGCCGAATGTGGCCCTGGAGAAGCCTATTGAGTAAGGGGGACAACTGTCTTTGCCACGTAAATTCCCCTTCATGGTCCTACTTTCTTTACTGTCAAGGGCCTTCAGAGCTGTATTTGTCCTGCTGGTGAATGTAGCTGGTGCCTTCGTCTGTCCGACTCGGAACTATTCTAGTTAGAGCCTTCTCCCATGTCGAGATTAGTGAAGGACCACAAGAAGCCTACCCATAACCAGAAGGTTATGAAACAAAGGTGAAGAAATTCACGGCTCAACCACGGTAACTCAATCTCCGTAGTATCCGATGCCTTAGCTAGATGTGTATTCACGGTCCGTTACAAGGCATCAGAATCAAACGGAGAGAGGGTCAATCTTCCCGAATGCAAAAGAAGGTCATTTAACCCGCTTTAATCACGGGATTCATCCACGATGGCTTGTTACAACGGTTTTTATGCATCTTCATTCGGGAAGTTTACAATGGTAGTGAACTTAGGCCTCTAAGCACTTCTCTCATTCCGTATACGTGCCCTCACTTTTGTCCCTCATTGGAGCTCTCCTGGATTTCGCCCAAGTTAACCAATACCCGCAGTCTTGTACTGATAGCCTCAATTTCATGATGTCGAGCGTGGCAGACTTCTATTTCATTTGTGACTCCATACGCGGAGCATATTCTTCTTCTTTCTTTCGCTCATGGCGCTCTTCTGTTCGCTTTCTTTATGGGCTTTAGGTTTCGAACTAGATAGTACAGGTAAGAATAGATTCTATCTCTTATTTCTTGTTTTTCCTGTTGCGGATAGATAGAGATAAGCAAGTAAAAGGGTTGGAGACTGGGAGGTCATCCCTCTCCCAAGCAGGAGCGAAGGGTAACAAAAAAGGCACCTTTTGGTAACACCCGTTGAGGTTATGCCTTTCAACCCAACGGGATACTCATTTTTCTAGAGGCTTATACTGCTTTCAGTCAAAGTTCATGTCTATTTTACCTTATGTGAATATATGATGCATTTAAGTTATCTTTCTTATTGCACTCAAAATCTCTATCTTTTTCCTAGGGAATGTTCTAACTCGGTAGAGGACAAAACGGATAATGAAGCAAGCTCTTCCCTCGAGTACAATCTTGACATCGGGCTCAGTGACGAGTTTCCAGAACTCGAGACCGAGAACGATACTGAGAATAATTTGCCAAAAGAAAGATTGGACATGGTTGAAAGGCATGAGAACCACCCCACGCCCAACATAGAGCAGGCCAGGGCAGTTAATATTGGGACAGATGAGACCCCTAGGGAAGTTAAAATAGGCGCAGAGTTATCTTCAGAACAGGGCAAAGCTATCACCAATCTTCTCAGAGAGTATCAAGACATCTTAGCGTGGTCTTACCAAGATATGCAAGGACTAGACACAGAAAGAGTAGAGCATTATATCCCAGCCGGTCAAGCAGAAGTGAAGAAAGCTCAAGCCGGCCTCAGGAACAAAGTCATGAAGCAGTGGGAAGCAGGTTTCCTCAAAGTGGTCTCTTATCCAACATGGTTGACCCAAAGAAAGACGGGAAAGTAAGAATGTGTGTCGATTACAGGGATCTGAACAGAGCAAGTCCGAAAGAGGATTTCCCTCTTCCCAACATTGACATATTGTATGACAATACAGCAGGCCACGGGGATGGATTCTCCGGGTATAATCAGATAAAAATGGCAGAGCGAGAAGACAGCATTCACTACCCAATGGGGGACCTTTTGCTACAAGGTGATGCCCTTTGAATAATGCTGGTTCAACATACCAGAGGGCCATGACCACACTGTTCCATGATGCACCGGGAGATAGAAGTCTACGTAGACGATATGATCGCCAAGTCTCTCGACGCAGAAAGCCACATCGTCAATCTGAGAAAGCTTTTCGAAAGACTCCGTAAGTACCGGCTTCGACTCAACCCAGCTAAGTGTGTATTCGGTACGGAAACTACTGGGGTTTATTGTCAGGGGATAGAAGTAGACCCAGCAAAGATCAAAGCAATAGTAGATATGCCGGCTCCCACAACCCAGAAAGAGGTCAGAGGCTTCTTGGGCAGACTCAATTACATATCCAGGTTCATCACGCAGTTAACTGCTACCTGTGAGCCCCTCTTCAAGCTGCTAAAAAAGAATGCCCCCACGCCCTTTGATAAGATAAAGCATTACCTCCTGTGTTGGTGCCTCCCACTCCAGGAGGACCTCTGATCATGCACCTTACCGTCCTAGAGTCATCTATGGGAAGCTTACTGGGGCTATGTGATGAATCCGGAAGGAAATAAAGAGCTATCTACTATACTCAGCAATAAATTCACAGACTATGAAACAAGGTACACCGCCTTGGAAAAGACTTGCTGTGCGCATCGACTGCGGCACTACATGTGAAACTTCACCACCATGCTCATTGCACGGATGGATCCTCTGAAGTACTTAGAAGCCTTCGTTAACAGGAAAAAAAGCCCGCTGGCAGATGTTGTTATCAGAATTCGACATCATCTATGTCCTCCAGAAGGCAGTAAAAGGGCAAGTCATTGCAGATCAGTTGGCAGACAACCCCTTACCAGATTATGAGCCCATGCATACCTTCTTCCCAAACGAAGAGGTAATGTTCACAACAGAAGAAGAATCAGAAGAATACCCCGACTGGAGGATGTTTTTTCGATGGAGCAGCTAATGTATCCGGGAACGGAGTGGGCGCAGTGCTAGTTAGTATCTCCCTCTTTCAGTCAAACTGAAGTTTCCATGCACCAACAACATCACGGAATATGAAGCTTGCATCATGGGTTTGCAAGCAGCCCGGAATACGGGACATCGAAGTATATGGAGACTCTGTCCTCATCATATGCCAAACTGTGGGGGACTGGAAGACCAGGGATCCCAAGTGGATTCCCTATCGGGAATACTTGGAAGAGCTAACCATTCGGTTCAGAAAAATCACCTTCACTTACATGCCGAAAAGAATCCGTTTGCAGAGCTTCGATGGTCAAGATCTCAGAAGGAACCGACATCCCATCACGGTGGAAGCAAGAGGAGAGCCAGCAAGACCAGCTAATAAGATTGAGCCAGGTCACCTACCAGCTAAGATGAAGATCCTAGTGCCGGAAGAATCTGATATCACTAAAGCCGACTCTCGAGAAAGGCGTTCTTGAACATCAAACTAAGGGAAAGAAGCTCTTGTCTCCATAACGACTTTTAATACCAATCAAATGCAACTGATTCAAGAAGAGCAAGAACAGCTGCTCACTCGGTCGTAGGGAAAAGAGTAAGTGATAGTCATCCATCGCCTTGAGCGGAGCGGATCTCATGCAAAGACAGTTGTACACGGGCCTTTCCGCTGCTATTGATATTGACTTGGGCTCATCAGTATCATCTCCGTCCCCATGCATCGATAAAGACTTTCGCGCCCAAAGAACCGCTTATATTTTAGGTCTGATCCTTCCTTTCTTAAGAATGATTGCACACGGTTAGGCGAAATGAGTGAGAGCCGTGAGACTAAAGGCGGTACATTAAATTCGTTTCATTTAGTGCACCGATCGGCGGAAACTATTACCATTGGTTAGGCGCCAGCCGTGGACGAAGTAAAGGCATTCTCATCGGATGAAAGGCCTCTTTCTTATCTATATTCTTTCCCGACCGTTCCTGCAGATGGAACAGAGCAGTCGACCAGAGATAAAGAAAAAAGTGTTAGCGGAAAGTGAGCTCCTCTTTTATTCATATGGAATCCCGCTAATGCTTGGGCTAATACAACTCAAGTGCTCGGTCCGAAGGTGCCTTAGGCGATGATCAGATAGGGGACAAGTCCGCTACAGATAAAGATCCGGGCTTTGCCCTGGCAGTTGATGGAGCTGCCCCTTTCAATCCCTACTTCCCGTCCCAACCGGAGCTGCCTGCCCATAGATAATTAACTTAGTCGAGAAGCAAAGGATATGCGCTTAAGGCGTTAGCTAGGATGTCTTAGCATTCCAGGCACCTCCGAGTGCGCAAGCCCCATAAATAGAGCAAGACGGGTCAATCTTAACTACTCTATTCCACGGCAGTGGTAAGTAAGCCCGAGGAGATTTCAGGCCTTTGGTACCCCCCCCCGTTCCTACTATTCTAATTTAAGACTACCCCCTCCTTATGTTTCATAGAGCTGCTATCACTATCGGTATTGTAGATTGCACGGGAATAACTTCATAATGAGATAGATCTTGCCGAGATGCAGCGGATGCGCCATAAAGCCCCTCAACTCGACTGACCAATCTACGCTCTTTTTTTCTTTATTCAAATGTAAAATGAAAGTTCCGACCCCAAAAATCTTTCTTAATTGATTGGACTAGCCAGCGGCCAACGGGGGTACTTCTTCTAAGTCAACTCGGTCCGCGACTACGGGGAGATGTAACAGTTTCGGTCTCTGACATTGTAGCTGACAGAGCAACGAGCAAGGCTGACGGAGCAAATAGCTAAGCTGAACTCCTCGATCCGCCTGGTCAAAAACAAGAAATAGTATATGAGAGAGGGGTGGTAGATGACTCCGTGGATAGATCTGAAACAACCGAACTTATGACGAGGAACTTCGTTTCGAGTTTTTCGGCCTTTTTCCACCCCTCTGACTAATCTAATGGATCGAAATAAAATAATAGTAGTGGCATATTCGTCCCTGTAATCAAAAAAGGTATTGAATAGTATATAGCTCCGCCGGTGTCTCCGGGCCTTGCCGCCACTCGTGCAAAATAAATCATAAGGGGAAGCGCAAAGCGCGAGCTGTAGAACAAATCTTTTTTTCGTACCGTGATATATATATTTTTTTTAATGGGTTACCTGATCCGCATCAGACTGAACCTCCCACACGAAATATCTCCAGCTTGCAACAAAACGAGAGCGGAGCGGGCTTTTACTTGACTAAGGGTATAGGGCTACTCACTCGTTGAGAAGTATTCTGTATAGGTTACTCGAGTAAACACCATGTAAAGTGCCAAAGAAGGTCTTTTTGTCGATCTTCAGGTATAGATAGAATGACATTCGGGGTGCAAAAAAGAGGGTTTAATTTACATAGTTTTCGCCCGGCACAAATATTGGTATTAATTAAACAAACAGGCTAACCCGCGGGAGTAAACTAGCTACCGCTGTTCCCAAGGATATGTCTTTCCAAGACTCCTACTTCGTAACAAGTGAGAGGGACGCTCCCGCACAAGTACCATTCTTGAGTTGCTTTGCCGAAGACTCCTCGCGTTTCTTGGTTAGAGAGTCAAGGGCGGTGTAAGCGGTTCCCCCTTTCCACCCCTCTTTCAATC